ATGTTTTTGAAGACTTGAATCTATTGATTAATTCATAGTTTCTGTCGTTTCTCCAAAATATTAACTCTTACGAAAAACAAGAAATAAGGAATCAATCGATTTTTGGATAATCCATATTATTATATTATATGGATTTATATTTATACAGATAAAACTATACAGATAAAACAGATAAAAATTTATACAGATAAAACAGATAAAACATCCTGCAAATCATTTTTATACTAATAGAACCTTACTCTCTCAAAAATCTAAAGATAAAATAAAAACTGTGATGAGATAATAAATAAGAATTTGGATGTGCGTCAAAATCTAATCTGCTTTTCAACCGGGAGGGTAAAAGTTTTTTTTGTTTGAATCATTTTTCTTTTATTAAGTTATAAGTTGAAAAGTTCATTAAATAATTGAAGAAGTTCTATTTATTCAATGAATTACTCCCCCCTAACCCCTTTCGTTTGTCCACTACTTCTTATAAATCTAAACAAAAGGTTTCGATAAACCCGAAAAAGAAGGAATAGTAATCTTTGACGAACAGACGAAGGGGATAAAAAATTATTATTATTTCAATACAAGACGACACAAGAAAGGATTTTCCGACCTTTCTTGTGTCGAGTAGAAGCTTAGGAAGAATAGTAATTCCTACTGGTGGAAGTATTTTTTTCTTCCGTTTACCCCGACCATTCCTTGTATTCTCTTCCTTTGTATTTGTATTCCTATTGTCTATTACTAGGAATGGGATGGATACAAGTAATGAATTCAAGACATCCTGCGAAAACAGTATAAACAAAGCAAGCAAAAAGGTTTACAGAATTTTTTGATCATACAGAATTGTAGAATTGTATCGATCGGAAATAAAAAAATTCGGCGCTTTTTACCAGCTCCGTGGTAAAGAATCTATGGATCTAGAAATTCATTTCGTACAATTGAACCTTTTCAAACTGTTTCTTTTTAAGAACCAAAAAAATTTGTGCCAAAATAACGGATGCCAAGAAGAACAAAAGGCCTTGGATGCGTAATGGATCTTGAAGCACTATTTCCGCATCTCCCTGACCAAATCCTCCCACATTAGGATTGCTTGTTAATGGTTGATCAAGCTTGATGGATTCACCCTCTGAAACAAGAAGTTCTGGTCCTGGAGGTATAATATCAACCCCTTGATGTCCATCCGATGCATCAACTATGGTTATTTCATATCCCCCCTTTTCTTTACGTACTATTCTACTTACTATTCCTGCTGATGTCGCATTATAGACTGTATTGTTACTCTTGCTCCCATCCGGATAAATCTGACCCCTTCCCCTATTCCCACCTACATATATGGGATATTTTAAGAAGTGAACGTCTTTTTTCGTAGCAGGGTCGGGGGAGAGAATGGGAAAGACAATTTCACTATATTTCTGACCGGGAACAGGACCTATCACAAGAATATTTTTTTTAGTAGGACGATAACTCTGAAAAGCTAGATTTCCCGTCTTTTCTTTCATTTCGGGAGAAATACGATCTGGGGGGGCTAATTCGAATCCCTCGGGTAAAATAAGAACAGCCCCCACATTCAAAGCCCCCTTTTTACCATTAGCAAGAACTTGTTTCAGTTGCATATCATAAGGGATTCGAACAACTGCTTCAAATACAGTATCAGGAAGCACAGCTTGCGGAACTTCAATATCCACGGGCTTATTAGCTAAATGGCAATTGGCACATACAATTCGTCCAGTTGCTTCTCGTGGATTTTCATAACCCTGCTGCGCAAAAATGGGATATGCATTTGAAATAGATGCCCGAGTTATTACATATATCATAATCGATACAGAAATGGATCGAGTCATCTGTTCCTTTACCCAAGAAAAAGTATTTCTATTTTGCATGGTCCAATCGTTGATCCCGGAATTTCTACAATAAATTAGAAAGGTAGCTAGCTAGTATAGTTCCCTATCCACGAGTCTGCCATTGTACTGGAATAATTGTACAAATATAGGACGAATAACTTGACCAGGTAAACAGGTAGAAGTATAAAGAATCAGTAAGATTGAAAATACTTTCCTTATACACGAAGAAACATTCTAATTTGATTCATATCATTCAATGAATGAGTTCTTCATTCATTCATTGAATGATAAATGACTACAAGTGAAGGAGATACACGATTTAAATAATGGAAGATCCAATATTTCACAATTGTATCTAGAATAACTGGAAAAGTGGAAACAAGACCAGATATAATTTGATCATTATGAGCCAATCCAAAATCGTTGTAGACCGAACCAATTATAAGTTCCCAACCATGGGTCGAGTGAAATCCAATCCATAAATCAGTAACTAAAAGAATTGAAAAAGCTTTTATTGTGTCACTTAAATTATAGAGAAATTCCTGAACCCAAGAATTAAGAATTCTAAGTTCTTCATTACCCAGAATAAAATAACCACTTAGAATAGCGAAACATATTATATTTGTCGAGAAATGCAAAATGATATGTAGATCATACTCATTGTGTGTTTTGATCAATTGTATCGTTTCCTTGTGTATTTCTATACGAAGCTTTTGTATATGTGTGTCCGGGTACTCCTTTATCATTTCGTCCAACAGGAATAGTTCTTCTAATTCTATGAATCTGTCTAGAATGTTTTTCTCTTGAATATTATTCAAAAAAGTTTCGGATTGCCGGGTATTCCACCAATTAGTAATCCAAGGTTCCAGACTTTTCTTAAATGAGAGAGAGACCCACCAGGGCAAAAATACTATAGATATGAGATATGGGAGGGAAGTCAATGTGTGTGTGTGTTTTTTTTCATTTTGTATATGTGAATTGTTAATGAATTTACTTCATTCGTCTATTCTATCTGATATTTCTCCGAAGCACGAATTCTATAACAAGGTATCGAACCTATAAATCTATTCCCATTTTTGTCTTAAAATTTCGTCCTTGGATCTAGATATAGAAATAGAATAAGGGTCCTTTTCGGCTAAGATATATATAGAATTCCCGGAGATATCTCAATTGGGAAAATTCGAACTAATTTCATCTAAATTTGATTATATCCGTTCGATGAATACTCGAAAACCTACTGGAAGTCACGAATATTCGTCGGATTTCGAGACGAAAAAACTCCCCTCGCATCAATTCATTATTTAGAAATGAATCACCATATAACCAAAGCCCGGAAATAACGTATTAATTAAAATTCTTGAACCTAAAAAGAAAAATTCTATATTACGATTACAAAATCCAAGTTCGGATATATTTGATGAAGCATACTTATTAGATTCTAATTATAGTAGATAATACTTTTGACTAGTATAAAATATAAAATGACTAGTATAAAATATAAAATGACTAGTATAAAATATAAAAAAATGGAGTTGGTTTACAAAAAATTGCTTTTGATTATAGTTGTTGTTCCATATACGTTCTCCTGCTTTTGTTTTATTCTATGTGGTCTCCTCGACAACGGAACGGGAAAAAATTTAATATGTTTCGCTCGAATGAACATTCTGCGGAAACTTAAGTTGTCTTAAAAGGGGAATTCACAAGTGTCTTTTCTCATGCTGGGAAGACATTTATTCTTCAGTTCATTTCAAAATATTTCAATTGGTACGCGCAAGAAATAGGCCGATTCAGCAGCTTTTTGTTCAATTTCTCGTGGAGTCAAATTATCATCAGTACGAGTCAATGGAATGGCTCCCTGGCCTCTGATTTCCATATAAAGGACACGACGAGGATAAAGACCCTCTTTAATCTCCATTCTAATGGATTGTATATCTCTCATAAGGAAACGAAGGAAAATGCGACGATTTATTCCCGGAAATCCCCAACGAAAAATACATACTATTCCTTCTTTTCTATCAAAGCGGTCATAACCACTACCTACATTCCACGAAATTGTGCACCACAAATAGGAGCTAATGAATAGACCTGCAATCCCATAAAAAGACATCACAATCCCTTGTGGAAAAAAAATTATTTGCTGAGATGGAAATACGGATATCAGATTCCTACCAAGATAACTGGAAGTTCCAACCACTAAGAACCCTAGTGAACCTAAAAAAAGGATACAGGCCCAACAAAAATTACTTGTTTTCCGAGACCCCGTTATAAGTTCTATCCATATATGTTCTGATTGCCAGTTCATACTATACTAGATCCGCTTGCATTCGATTGGAATTGAGAGAATAACCAAAATGAATTTGACTTTACTTCTATTGATCCCGAAGTAACTCTCATCAACTAGCACTATTTTGATGGAAACCATCAGGAGTAATTGGTTATATACGTTGACTTTTTATTTAAAATATTCGCCAATCCATTCATTTTTTACCAGCTATATCCATATATATGCATTTACGCGGATATCATGTGTCCGTATGCATAACAAACAGTTCTTTCCTTTGTGTTCGAAAAGAGCCACATATCGTACCATATTAAACTAAATAAATATATGTATTATGATCCCGTTATGATACCATGTTCAAATAAATTGATGAGAATTGGTTCCGTCGGATCTATACAATCTTATTTTTTTGGACATGAAGAAATAAAGAAGCCATTGCAATTGCCGGAAATACTAGGCCCACTAAGGGCACAAAAATGGAGGGTAAGTTGAGATCTGTCATAGAACGGGTGCCCCTTTCTTTATACCTATTATAAAGATATCTTATCATAAAGATATCTATTTATAAGTAATATTAATGAAATCTATTATAAGTGCAAGGAATGTCGAATTAAATGAAGTGTACCTAATTCATATTTCATTTTCAAAATGAATTTTTTAATTATTCTTCTCCCATCCTTATCTTCTTTCTAATAAGGAGTTTTTTTTATTAGTATGAACTAAATATAAATACTTGTTCGCTACAAATAATTGAATTTAGTGCTCTACTTTAATTTCAATTTCCTTCATTTTGATTCAAGGGAAAGAAACCGTGTAGTTGAAATAGCTCACTCAGAACACCTTTTAAAGGATTACGTGGTACGATTGAGTCGAATAAGCCCTTCTGGAATAAA